GTTTTCAAATGGGTCCATTCAACGATGTAAAATATTACAATGATGTAATAAAAAAAGAATCAATGAAAAGAGATAGTCTAATTCCAATTAGGAATTCCTTGGGACCTTTAGGATTAGGAAGAACCCCTCAAATTGCGCATTTTTATTCATTTTACCATTTAATAACTTATAATCAGATCTCGGTAACTAAATATTTACAACTTGACAATTTCAAACAGACTTTTCAAGTGCTTAAATATTATTTAATGGATGAAAATGGTAGGGTTTCTATTTATAATAATCCCGATCCGCGCGGTAACATCGTTTTGAATCCATTCAATTTGAATTGGAATTTTCTCCATCATAATTATTGTGAAGAAGCGTCTAGAATAATGAGCCTTGGGCAGTTTATTTGTGAAAATTTATGTATAGCCAAAAACGGACCGCACTTAAAATCGGGTCAAGTTCTAATTGTTCAAATTGACTCTGTAGTAATAAGATCAGCTAAAGCTTATTTGGCCACTCCGGGAGCAACCGTTCATGGCCATTATGGAGAAATCCTTTACGAAGGAGATACATTAGTTACATTTATATATGAAAAATCGAGATCTAGGGATATAACGCAAGGTCTTCCAAAAGTGGAACAAGTGTTAGAAGTGCGTTCGATTGATTCAATATCGATGAACCTAGAAAAGAGAATTGAGGGTTGGAACAAGAGTATAACAAAAATTATTGGAATTCCTTGGAGATTCTTGATTGGTGCTGAGCTAACTATAGTGCAAGGGCGTATCTCTTTGGTTAATAAGATCCAAAAAGTTTATAGATCTCAGGGGGTGCAGATTCATAATCGACATATAGAAATTATTGTGCGTCAAATAACATCAAAAGTGTTGGTTTCAGAAGAGGGAATGTCTAATGTTTTTTCACCCGGAGAACTGATTGAATTGTTGCGGGCGGAACGAACAGGGCGCGCTTTGGAAGAAGCGATCTGTTACCGAGCTATCTTATTGGGAATAACGAAAGCATCTCTAAATACTCAAAGTTTTATATCCGAAGCAAGTTTTCAAGAAACTGCTCGAGTTTTAGCAAAAGCCGCTCTCCGGGGTCGTATCGATTGGTTGAAAGGTCTGAAAGAGAACGTTGTTCTAGGGGGGATGATACCCGTTGGTACGGGATTCAACGGATTAGTGCAACGTTCAAGGCAACATACCAACATTCCTTTGGAAACCAAAAACAATAAACTATTCGAGGCAGAAATGCGAGATATTTTGTTCCACCACAGAGAATTATTTGATTTTTTCATTTCAAGGAATTTACACGATACACTGAGACAATCATTTCGAGGGTTGAATGATTCCTAAGAGCGGATTCACCCCCTTTCTTTTTAGCTATTTGTATTTGCGGTCATTTTTTTTTTTATTTTTATTTGGTATATAGTAATAAAGATAATAAAATAACAAATAGAATAGAAAGAAATTAATATTAATGGTTTGAATCGTGTATCAATGGCCAATATCCGTTAGAGGTAGAAACGAAGGTTCCATCGGAACAATTATTTATTTCTATTTCAGGGCACCTCGTCTCTCTTTTTTTTAATAAAAAGAAAGGAGGTGTGGATAAATAAATGACAAGAAGATATTGGAACATCCATTTGGAAGAAATGATGGAAGCAGGAGTTCATTTTGGTCATGGTACTAGTAAATGGAATCCTAGAATGGAACCTTATATCTCTTCAAAGCGTAAAGGTATTCATATTATAAATCTTATTAGAACTGCCCGTTTTTTATCAGAAGCTTGTGATTTAGTTTTTGATACAGCAAGTAGGGGAAAGCAATTCTTAATTGTTGGTACCAAAAATAAAGCAGCCGATTCAGTAGCACGGGCTGCAATAAGGGCCCGTTGTCATTATGTTAATAAAAAATGGCTAGGCGGTATGTTAACGAATTGGTATACTACGGAAACGATACTTCATAAGTTCAGGGACTTGAGAACGGAACAAAAGATGGGGAGACTCAATCGTCTTCCGAAAAGAGATTCAGCTATGTTGAAGAGACAATTATCTCACTTGCAAACATATCTGGGCGGGATCAAATATATGACTGGATTACCCGATATTGTAATAATCGTTGATCAGCAAGAAGAATATATGGCTCTTCGAGAATGTATGATTTTGGGAATTCCAACGATTTGTTTAATCGATACAAATTGTGACCCAGATCTCGCTGATATTTCGATCCCAGCAAATGATGACGCGATAGCTTCAATCCGATTAATTCTTAACAAATTAGTATTTGCAATTTGTGAGGGTCGTTCTAGTTATATACGAAATCCTTGATTCATATTAATAATGAATAATAAAAAAATTCTTTTGGGAACTCCATAGATTTATGAAATCGGTTATGATTCCTAAAAGAGATACAAGTAATTAGGGATATTATGTAATTAATTGGTATACAAATATATATAAGTCAACTAGGCAAGTCGAAAAAAGAGAAGGTTGAATCAAAATAATTCTTTTTAAAGTTCTATTTTTTTCAGAGGGCAATATGAATGTTCTATTATGTTATATCAACACACTAAAAGGCTTATACGATATATCCGGTGTGGAAGTCGGCCAACATTTCTATTGGAAAATAGGAGGTTTTCAAGTCCATGCCCAAGTAATTATTACTTCTTGGGTTGTAATTGCTATCTTATTAGGTTCAGCCATTATAGCTGTTCGTAATCCACAAACCATTCCTACTGACAGTCAGAATTTCTTCGAATATGTTCTTGAATTCATTCGAGATGTGAGCAAAACTCAGATTGGCGAAGAATACGGTCCATGGGTTCCCTTTATTGGAACTTTGTTTCTATTTATTTTTGTTTCGAATTGGTCGGGTGCTCTTTTACCTTGGAAAATCATACAGTTACCTCATGGGGAATTAGCCGCGCCTACAAATGATATAAATACTACTGTTGCTTTAGCTTTACTCACGTCAGTAGCATATTTCTATGCGGGTCTTAGTAAAAAAGGATTAGGTTATTTTGGTAAATACATTCAACCAACTCCAATCCTTTTACCCATTAATATTTTAGAAGATTTCACAAAACCCCTATCGCTTAGTTTTCGACTTTTCGGAAATATATTAGCTGATGAATTAGTAGTTCTTGTTCTTGTTTCTTTAGTACCTTCAGTGGTTCCTATACCCGTCATGTTACTTGGATTATTTACAAGCGGTATTCAAGCTCTTATTTTTGCAACTTTAGCTGCGGCTTATATAGGCGAATCCATGGAGGGTCATCATTGACTAGTTTTCGAAATAGTCTTTTTTTAGTTTAAGCCTTACGCAATATATATGCGTATCAAGATAATCTGCTTAAGGAGCATAATATATAAAAATAAATAGATAAATTATATAAATATAAACTATATAAAGTATAGAAGTAATAGTCAAAAATAAGATATTAGCGGTATTAGGGAATTGCAACAAACAAAAGGGGAAGTAAAAAAAAGGAAAGAGATCGAAAAGATCTTTTTCCTAAAATTCCAGTTCGGTCTATTTATCCCCCCCCAATGAATACTATCTTTATATTGTTTTGTTCATTTAATTCCAATATTCAATATTATTAGATATTAGTAATCATAATCTGAATAATAATTAGGATTGTAATACTTATAGTATTATGGTGTGCTATTTTAAAAAAGATGCTATTGTTATATAGAAAAATTCCCATTCAAGTTGATTTCATCCAATTAAACGGTTGACCAAAAGATAATTTTAATAAATAATAAATTACCTGAACTTAGATCAATCAAATACTTCTATTTCGATGCAACGATTCGATCTAACGAATTTGTCCATGTAGATTGATTGTACCTGCGTCGGCGAGTAAAAAAAGAAAAAATAAAGATTTACAAAAAACTAAATTCAAATTTATAAAAAAAAAAATGGATTGGTTAGGGGGGGCCGAACTAGATGTATGTACTCTAATTAGTATAAGACAACTCTTGTGAATGTTTCGAAGAATGATTCTATAATCCGATTAAATGTAAGATATGAATGGTTGATTTACGTTATCCAAGAAACACATGTATATGTAATATTAGATAGTAATTAGTTATATATGTAATATCTAAGCGGCTCTATTACTGTGAATTTAGATAGGAATTCCAATGGAATCCCCTCCATTTCCTTTGTAGTTGTGAATTGAATATTAAATGAATAAAATAAAGTGACTATTGAATAAAGAGATTCAATCAAGAAAATAAGAAAAAACGAAAAATTCAAAAAGAATGGTATGGATTCAAAAAAATTCTGTGAATAAAAACTAAAAAAGAAATATCGAAGCCGTTCTGATGATTCAATAATAATATTATTACTTCAATTCCGAGTTCTTATTTCCTTCGACTGTATAGATCTTAGCGATGGAATAATTAAGTCATAATTTATTGGTTGATTGTATCATTAACTATTTACTTATTTTGGTGTGAGGAACTTATCATGAATCCACTGATTTCTGCCGCTTCCGTTATTGCTGCTGGGTTGGCCGTCGGGCTTGCTTCTATTGGACCTGGGGTTGGTCAAGGTACTGCTGCGGGCCAAGCTGTAGAAGGGATCGCGAGACAGCCCGAGGCGGAGGGAAAAATACGAGGTACTTTATTGCTTAGTCTGGCTTTTATGGAAGCTTTAACAATTTATGGACTGGTTGTAGCGTTAGCACTTTTATTTGCGAATCCCTTTGTTTAATCCGAAAAAAAAAATACGTATTTTTTTTTAGTTTATTTCCTTGGACTTACTGCTTTTTTTGAATTCGATTAGGATTTCACTCCTCCAATTATTTGGTGGGACACTAACCCATGGGAAGGACTGATTGGAGAATGGGGAATTAGCAGAACGACTCGCCTTCTTCCTTCCCATTGTTAGTCCAATGGAATAGTTTTTTAGGAAGTGTTACAACAAACGAGATATTTCGCAATTGACATGACATAAGCATAAGGCCTGGGACTTCATTCTAATAATACTAAGTATCACTTTTTT